TATTCTATTGAATTTCATTTTGTTATTAATATCTAAATATAGAATAGATAAGTAGTTATCTAGATATACACCCACCAGGTATTAAATAAATAGAAAGGAACAAAAATGAAACGTTTCTATTCTTGGGTGATAGCTATAATGAATCCTATGGATCTTTTGGATTTTTATATTTTTTCTCTATCACACAGTTTTGTTTCGGATCATAGGTCGATCTAAATATCATAACTTTTGTGACCCATTTTGTATATTGCCTTTTTTCTTTTCTATTCATGTTAAAATAGAAACTTATTAAGCAGACGGGATTTCTGAAAAAAGTTCTTCCGATTCATAAGAGCGAACAACTATTTCGTTTTTCGATGTGAATTTAACACAAGCGGGGAGATACTAAATAATTAATCAATTTATTTCTTTTTAATTAATAATAATAGAAATAAATAATAATAATAGAAATAAAGAATTGAATATCATAATGAATGAATATGAATTGGAATTTTTGTTTGTTTTCTTGATTGTATTCTTTTTTCTACACTAATATTGACAACAGTGTATCAAACAAATATAATCCGATCGTGAATAAATGGATTGATTTACTCATGTTACATAGGTTTTTTTTACTTCGGGTGGATTCGATGGATTTTTTTTTATTCAAAGGGAAATATAAAATAAATTAAATTATTGTATAAAATTAAATTATTGTATAAAATAATGTCTAACCTAACATAGTAGTAGACAAAGAAGTGGTCTATCATTTTTTATTTTTTATTAGAGAATTCGTTTTTTGTTTTTATTACGGTTGGATATACACATCTTTTTTTATTTGATTAGGGTTGCTAACTCAATGGTAGAGTACTCGGCTTTTAAGTGCGACTCCATTTTTTACACATTTCTATGAACTAATTGGTTCATCCATACCATCGGTAGGGTTTGTAAGACCACGACTGATCCAGAAAGGAATGAATGGAAAAAGCAGCATGTCGTATCAATGGCGAATTCTAAAAACTTTTGAATTCAGTTGGGTTGAATTAATAAAGGGATAGAGCTTAACTGCTCCAATTATAGGGAAACAAAAAGCAACGAGCTTTCATTCTTTATTTGAATGATTATCCCATCTAATTTTTCGTTAAAAAAAAATTAGTACTTGCTGTGGAAAAAGTTTTTCCCACGAATGGGTTTTGGATTTTTGTTATGAGTCCTAACTATTAGCTATTCTCCATTATGTTATGGGGTAGCAATAAATGTGTAAAAGAAAGAGTATATTGATAAAAAAGATCTTTTTTTCCAAAATCAAAAGAGCGATTGGTCCAAAAAATAAAGGATTTCTAACTAGCTTGTTGTCCTAGAACAATTCGATTAAACAAGCAAGGAGAGATAGTCCGGTGATGAGTTTTACTTGTTTTCTAGGTATCTATTCATATTTATTTTTTATTGGAATTCAAATATATAATAGAATACCCTGTTTTGACTGTATCGCACTATGTATCATTTGATAATCCAATGAATCTCTGATCCTTTGACCAAATTAAATTTCTAAAATGCTAAAATGAAGGAATATCCAGTATATTTAGAACGAGATAGATCTCGCCAACAGGACTTCCTATACCCACTTATTTTTCGGGAGTATATTTATGGACTTGCTTATAGTCATCATTTTAAGAGATCCATTTTTGTGGAAAATGTAAGTTATGACAATGACAATAAATATAGTTTACTAATGGTAAAACGTTTAATTACTCGAATGTATCAACAGAATCATTTGATGATTTCGACGAATGATTCGAACAAAAATCCGTTTTTAGGGTATACTAAGAATTTTTATTCTCAATTAATATCAGAGGGTTTTGCCATCGTCGTGGAAATTCCATTTTTCCTACAATTAAGCTCTTCCTTAGAGGAGGCCGAAATCGTAAAATCTTATAAAAATTTGCGATCAATTCATTCCATTTTTCCCTTTTTGGAAGATAAATTTACATATTTAAATTATGTGTCAGATATACGAATACCCTATCCGATCCATCTGGAAATCTTAGTTCAAATCCTTCGATACTGGGTAAAAGATGCGCCGTTTTTTCATTTATTACGGTTGTTTCTGTATAATTTTTGTAATTGGAATAGTTTGATTACTCCAAAATCTACTTTTTCAAAAAGTAATCCAAGATTATTCTTGTTCCTCTATAATTGTTATGTATGTGAATATGAATCTATTTTCCTTTTTCTACGTAAAAAATCCTCTTATTTACGATTAAAATCTTTTAGCGTTTTTTTTGAGCGAATTTTTTTTTATGCAAAAAGAGAACATCTTGTAGAAGTTTTTGATAAGGATTTGTCGTCTACCTTAACATTGTTCAAGGATCCTCTCATTCATTATGTTAGATATCAAGGAAAATCCATTCTGGCTTCAAAGAATGCGCCTCTTTTGATGAATAAATGGAAACACTATTTTATCCATTTATGGCAATGTTTTTTTGATATTTGGTCTGAACCAGGAACGATCCATATAAAC